TCTAATTTTTATTCAATTCATAAGTGGCAATTCCTACTACATAATATAATTATCGGGGACCTTTTGAAAAAGGGAAAGAGAAGCTTTTTCAATACTCTTTGATTTCAAAAAGATACTATCAATCATGTCAAAAATAAACCAAATAGGGAAAAGCCGGCTATCGGAATCGAACCGATGACTATCGCATTACAAATGCGATGCTCTAACCGCTGAGCTAAGCGGGCTAAACTAACATCAATTTTTATATGCCGAGGAACTTAAGCAAACTGTTGAATCTTAGCTCTTCATAATTAATGTGAAGATAGAATAGAATTGCAAATAAAATAAATATTGTAATTGAATCTTATTATAGAACATAAGAATTAATAGAAGGATTAATAGAATATTGCACAATATAGAATTTCGACCCATTTATTATATCAATTATCTCTTTATCAATAAAGAATATCTTAATTAGGTAGTCAAATTTTAGTTTTCGTTTTTCATTTCTTATATTTTATACTTAAGATTATTTAATATATATTTTTGATTTATAGAATTCTAATATTCTAGAATAGAAATACATATCAAATTATTAAAAAAAGGAATTGAATTTGAATAGAATAAAAAAGAAAAAAATATGAGTATATTATATACTCATATTTTAGATTTCTCGAAATCAATTTGTAATGTAACAAATTCGATTTCGCTATTCTTTTCGTTATTTTTAATTAGATTAGAATTATCTAGAATTATGGAAGGGTTGCTCTAGGGAAAGAAAAAATGAAATAGAAAGATGCAATACAGATAAATTCAATTTAGATCATGATGAAACATTACGTTTCGTTTCATTCGGAAAGGTGGAAGCTAAGACGAAAAAAAGAAGTGATCCTTCGAGTATTCGAAATTTCACGAAAAAAATGAGAGAAAGAAAGGCATATATAATATGTATGTGGTGTATATACATATATATTGAATTGCGGATATCTAAATAATAGAATGATTTCTGATTGTACCAAATATGGGTCGTCGAGAAAGAGAAAAGAAGATAGAAGATAAGCAAAAACTTTTAGATATTCAATATAGAAATAGGTATTTAATGAATATGAATTAAGTGGGTCCAATTTCATTGAAATGCAAGAAAAAAAAAAAAAAGAGAATGGCATAATAATGAGACAAAAAAAAAGGGGATATGGCGGAATTGGTAGACGCTACGGACTTAATTGGATTGAGCCTTAGTACGGAAACTTACTAAGTGATAATTTTCAAATTCAGAGAAACCCTGGAATTAAAAATGGGCAATCCTGAGCCAAATCCTATTGTCCGAAAACAAAAAAAGATTCAGAAAGCAAGAATAAGACAAGGATAGGTGCAGAGACTCAATGGAAGCTGTTCTAACAAATGGAGTTGGGTTGACCGCGTTGCGCTAGTAAAGGAATCCTTACGTCACAACTTTCGAAAGTCTAAAGTAAAGGATAAACCTATATATATACATATATACTAAAATACTATCTTCAAATGATTAATGATGACCTGCCCTTTTCTTTTGTCATATTTAGATTACATGGCAAATAAGCGAATTGTTGTCAATTGATTCCAAGTTTAAGAAAGAGTCGAATATTAATTGATCCAATTCTTCACTCCAAGGTCTGATAGATCTTTTTTTTTTTGAGGAACTGATTAATAGTATGAGAATAAAGATAGAGTCCCATTCTACATGTTAATACTGACAACAATGAAAGTTATAGTAAGAGGAAAATCCGTCGACTTTAGAAATCGTGAGGGTTCAAGTCCCTCTATCCCCAAAAAGGACTCTTGGGATCCGATTCCCTAATTATTGTTTCTATTCTCTTTTCCTTTTTGTTAACGTTTCAAAAGTCGTTATCTGTCTCATTCATTCTACTCTTTCACAAATGGATATGAGCAAAATTTTTTCTTATCACAAATCTTATAATAGATATGATACACGTAGAAATGCACATCCTTGAGGAAGGAATCCCCTTTTGAGGAATCATTAACAATCTATACTCTTCCTCGTACCGAAAGTACCGAAACTTAGAAAGTCTTCGTTGTGAAGATCCAAAAAAGTTTAGGGCCGAAATAAAACTTTGTAATCCTTTTTTTATTTTACTAACCGAATTCGGTTAGTAAAATAAAAAAAAGGATTATGCGTTGAGAATGGTCGGGATAGCTCAGCTGGTAGAGCAGAGGACTGAAAATCCTCGTGTCACCAGTTCAAATCTGGTTCCTGGCACATGATTAATTTGTATTGAGTATCTATTCTATCAAATGGATTTATATAGATATTCATTACATTAATAGTATGGATCGTGATCCATACTTATCCATCTAGGTGTATGGAGCTCTACGCTTTATTCATATATAAAGCGTATATTTAATATGTAATGTAAAAGAAAAGAATTGAGGGAAAAGAGAATAATTAATAATTATAGTTTTTTTCTTCTTGATCTATTTTTTTCAAGACTGTGTCCCCTCCTCGTTCAAAAAAAAACTTAATCAT